TGTTTCCAATACTCAGCGGCTTGATCAAACCAAGCCTCCGCAATTTCAGAATCTCCCTGTCGTATGGCCTGTTCTCCCCGGTCGGAATAGGAGGGTCAATTCCTTCCCTTAGAACCGTACTTGAGACTTTCCTACCTCATACGGCTCCACAGTCAATTCTTTTGGTGTCTTTTTTTTACCTAAAATATAAAATAACGGAGTGAGATTTCTCATAGACCCATCCCGCTTTTCAGGGTAACCAAAAGAGGTTAATCGGATGAGTTTCAAACTTTCATTTTTATTCAATGAACTATTAATTAAAATATTTGCTTAATTAATAATAATAATGAGTTTTATCTTTTCTCCCACTTGCAGAAGAAAAAAGTCTAGGTATTTACTCCTATCGTTAGTATTTTCGGCAAAGTAACTATCTCGATTTCATATAGAATCTTTGAGAAGGACTTTCTTTCAAAAATAAAGTAAGAAAGAAAAGACTTACTATCTTTGGGATCTGATCCTACACCGCCGCTCAATACCTTAGTGGATCAACTCTATTACATAAGTTAATTCCTAATTTTTATTTATCAGGCATAAAATAAATAAGCAGTTTTTTATTAAGATATTGGCCCAAAACCTCGTTAATTGATCTTTACGGTGCTTCCTCTCTATCAATTAAAATTTATTATCCATAGACGACAAAGTATCTAGGCATCTCGTATTTCTTCGTATCTTCATATTTAAATTAAATTTCTATGAAGTTTTTTTATTTCCTACAGCTTAAAAAATCGTCTTTTAGACGATGCATTTGTAGTGAGCCTTTTTTTAGTATTTATATTATATATATTTACTAAGTCTTCCCTTTTTCTTCTATAGTGGAGATAGTCGCACGTAATGGCAGATCACTGCCATATTATTAAAAGCTTGGGGTAAAAATGGGTTTCGTTCGAGTGCCCTGAAATAATATTCTAAAGCTTTCGTATGTTCCCCATTACTTGTGTGAATAAGGCCTATATTATAGAGTATATAACTTCGATCGTAGGGGTCGATTTCTAGTCGCATAGCTTCATAATAATTCTGTAAAGCTTCCGCATAATTTCCTTCGGATTGAGCTGACATCCGTTACGGTCGTCATTCGATTCACAGAATCTCCGTTCCAGAACCGTACGTGAAATTTGCATATCATACGGCTCCTCCTTTAAATACGCATAATGAGAATAAAAAAGAATATAATAAACACGGTTGAAAATTTCTCATTATAAACTGAGTGGGGCTAGTGTTTTTGCAAAAAATATCTAACCAACCTTCTTGCGCAAGAACTTGTACTAAAATCAAAAACCTTGATACTAATATAGCAAAAGATAGCTCCAACAATTACTTTGTTCCCAACGCCCCCTAATTTTTTTGCAGGAAATAGTCACTTCAACAGTCTTTGATGGTTATACGGGTATCCGAAGTACTAACGAGATGGATGTTTGTTGTCCCAACCATTGTTGTTAATCCCAATCCAGACCAGATAAGAAAAGGGAGTAAGTCGTTTTTAACAAAGCTTTCGTGTTGTCGATTTCTAGGTGTAGTGCTTTTTCCCTTATGCCGCCTATATGGTACTTTATTACTAGGAAGTAGGATTGACCTGTAATACAAAACACACAGGTAGAACCTTCCGCTCAATACTAAATACTCAAATTAATAATAATAGAAGCTATAGTATTTGAGGCTGCATCAATCGGGAATACACGACAGAAGGAATTTTTTTCTATTTCTAAACGTCACCTTCAAAAAGCGTAGATTTATTAATTTTATTAATAAAGAATATTTGTTCTTTACTATTTAAAATCGTGTGGCTTTTTTTTTCATTAAACTAGAAAAAAAAGAATCAAATCACACCATCTCTGTAATAAGTAAATGCCTCTTTTTCTCCCGAAGTTGTCGGAATTATTCGTAATAAGATATTGGCCACAATTGAAAAGGTCTTATCAATAAAATTTCCATTTATTTGCGATCTAGTCATACGTATCAATCCATTCTATAATTATTCTCATTACCTCTTGTGAAAAGGGATTCTCCAAACAAAGGATTTGTACAGTACGAAATAACATAAAAACAGACTCAGTTCTAAAGATACAAAACTTATACTTAAATAAATTAAAATTTTTCTATTTTTGCTTTTTTCGAATTATAATTATTTCAATTAATAAAAAGACTTCTTTATTTTTATTCAAGAATCAATACGAAATAGGAGAATCCCACCCGTATCCGAATTCATCCAACTAAAATGTAGTAATTATAGGAATTCCTAAAGGCATTAAATTTTTTTTTAAGTTATCGAAGAGAATTCTTTAGAATGGCTCACTTTTTTTAGATTTTAACCTCATAATAACATAAAATAATAATATCGGAGAGGTGGCCGAGTGGTTCAAGGCGTAGCATTGGAACTGCTATGTAGGCTTTTGTTTACCGAGGGTTCGAATCCCTCTCTTTCCGTACTTTGACCTAATGCACCAACATTCCTTACTGTAAAATACCAAATAACAAGAAATGAAATACCATTTAGTAGAAAATAACAGAAAGTGTCCGAACCCTTTGCTTTATTTTTTAGTTCAGATTAAGTCTGACGAGAATAATATTCTACCACCAACAATTCATTTAGTTTCAAACCGACCCACTTACTATCTATTATTTGATTGACTAATCCTTTATATGGAAATGGGTCAAGAGTCAAATGTTTGGGCAATTCCTCAAGGGGGGATGAATTTTGAATTAGAGTTCTGGATTTTTGTGTATCCTTTGCCGTAATAGTATCTTGGGGTTTGCAACGATAACTCGGTATGTCTACTATACAGCCATTAACTAAAATATGTCTATGATTAACTAATTGACGGGCTCCAGGAATAGTCGGCGCCATACCCAATCGAAAAAGGATGTTATCCAAACGCATTTCAAGTAATTGTAGTAAAACCTGACCTGTTGACCCTTTGGCTTTTCTGGCGATATGAACATATTTAAGTAATTGTCGTTCTGTAATACCATAATGAAAACGCAATTTTTGTTTTTCTTCTAAACGAATACGATATTGAGATCTTTTCACGGAGCGTGATTGGGCTCTAAGATCACTTCCGGTTTTAGGCTTTTTTTTTGTTAGTCCAGGCAAAGCCCCTAAACGGCGTATTTTTTTGAAACGAGGGCCTCGGTAACGTGACATAAAGACTCCTTTACTTTGATTTATTTATATAATATATATTTTATATTTTTTTTTTAGAAAATTAGAAAAAACAAAATTAAAACTAAATGAGAAATGAAACGAAATCTCCTGAAGTATTACAAGATATATTGTATATATGATATATAAATCCATTTAGATATTCTAAAATCTATGGTAAGTATATGCCAAGACTCAATCCTTTAGTTTTCCTTTTATTCACAATAGGAATTTCTGCGGCTATAGGCATAATTGGCATATTTGATAAAAAAAGAAGAAAGAAAAGCCGGCTATCGGAATCGAACCGATGACCATCGCATTACAAATGCGATGCTCTAACCTCTGAGCTAAGCGGGCTCATAGAAATTTACCACACATAAAAATTATATCTTAAATTAAACTTATTATTATATTTATAATTTATATTATTTTATTCAAAATTTTATATAAATAATACGAAATATTAAATTTATTTAGTTTATCTCTAGAGATTTTATATTTTTCGGCTAGAACAAGTGAATTTTATTTCAATTTAATTTAAAATTTATATCATTTTAATTTTTTTGCGTTATGTTATTTATGAGTCTGCCCCCAGAAAACCTACTAAACTAGTCTTTAATGTTCATTCAGAAACAAAGAATCGACCCTTTGAGTATGAAAAATTGCATAAAGGAAAGAAGCATAATATATATGCTCTCTATTCATCTATATTGAATTATACCTACAGAAATGATAGAATCATTTCGGATTAGACCAAATCAAATTCAAATAAATTTTTCTATTTATTGGTTTCCCAATAAATAGAAATAAAGAAAAAAGGGAAGGACATCACATTGGGATCCTAATTTTAATAAAATACAACGGGGGGATATGGCGAAATTGGTAGACGCTACGGACTTAATTGGATTGAGCCTTAGTATGGAAATTTACTAGGTGAAACCTTTCAAATTCAGAGAAACCCTGGAATTAAAAAAAGGGCAATCCTGAGCCAACTCCTTTATGTTTTGTTTCTTTTTTTTTAGCAAAGGAAAGGATAGGTGCAGAGACTCAAAGGGAGCTGTTCTAACAAATGGGGTTGCCTGTACTGATTTATTCTGTATTTTTTTTTTCGAAATTTTATTATAGAAATCCATATTATCATTATCAGAATAAGAAATAAAAAATCGATTCCAAGTTGAAAGCAGAATTAATAAAAACATTCACACTCACTCCATAGTCTGAAGTCTGATAGATCTTGTGAAGAACTTATTAATCGGATGAGAATAAAGATAGAGTCCCGTTCTACATGTCAATATTGATAACAATTAAATTTATAGTAAGAGGAAAATCCGTCGACTTTAAAAATCGTGAGGGTTCAAGTCCCTCTATCCCCATAAAGCTTGTTTTATTTCACCCCCTAGCTAGTTATCTTTTAATTGACAAGTTATCTCGTAAAATGGGGAGATGATGCACCAGAAAGGGAAATGGTCGGGATAGCTCAGCTGGTAGAGCAGAGGACTGAAAATCCTCGTGTCACCAGTTCAAATCTGGTTCCTGGCACATGATTTCTTTTTTGATCAGTATATTCTTCATTCTATAACTAGAAATGGAAAAATAGTCGAGATTCTGACACATAAGTAAATTCTTTATTTAGCTAGTTTTCGTACTATACTACCCATCTATTTTTTAGATGGGTAGATAGTTTATAAAATAGAAAAAAATAATATATCAATTTTTTTCATATTGTATTTAATTTTATTTATATATCCCATTAGTTAGTTAAACCCCCCCAAAAACAAAAATTGAAAGTAGAGCCTCGAAAAAATAAATAAACTTTATCCTCGAT